AAACATAAAAAGGGGGAATTCAGTTGGATGGCAGTTCCAAAAAAGCGAAAATCTATATCAAAAAAAATCATTCGGAAAACTTTTTGGAAAAAGAGAGGATATTGGACAGCATTGAAAGCTTTTTCATTAGGACAATCTATTTCTACTAGGAACTCAAAAAGTTTTTTTGTGTAACAAATACAAACGTTGGAATAATCTGAATTAGCTGGATTTAAAGACAATTCTATATTCGAGAATTGTCTATAAAATCTAAAAAAAATCTATAAAAATTGACTAAAAAATTCAATATATATAATATATAAATAATACAATATATATAATCTAAATAAATAAATAAAATATAATATAATAATCTAAATAAATAAATAAATCAAAATTAAAATAATCAAATAAATCAAAATTATATTATATATAAATATAATATAAATAAAAATATATAAAATTAAATATATAAATTAAATATAAATATAATATATAATAGAATAGAAATATATAATATAAATAATAATATAAATAAAATAAATAATATAAATAATTCTAATTATTTATTATTTAATTATTAAAGAATTCGAATATAATAATAGAATTAGAATTCTTTAAATTCTTTAATGTTTCCTAAACAAATATTGTATTTTGATTCTTTCAATCTCGACGATTGACTAAAAATCGATTATTATGATTTTGAGTAAGCCGCTATGGTGAAATTGGTAGACACGCTGCTCTTAGGAAGCAGTGCTAGAGCATCTCGGTTCGAGTCCGAGTGGCGGCATGGCATCTTATCTTCTAAATCTTATCTTCTAAAAGAGTAAGTCCTATAATGAATTCAATTCACGATTTCTATTCCTAGTGACCTTTTTTTATTTTCATTTTTTATGATATTTTCAACTTTAGAGCATATATTAACTCATATATCGTTTTCGGTCGTATCAATTGTATTTTCAATTCATTTGATAAACTTATTAATCAATGAAATCGTAGGATTATATGATTCGTCCGAAAAAGGCATAATAATAACTTTTTTCTGCATAACGGGATTGTTAGTTACTCGTTGGCTTTTTTCGGGCCATTTACCATTTAGTAATTTATATGAATCATTAATCTTCCTTTCATGGTGTTTTTCTATTTTTCATATGGTTCCATATTTTAAAAAGCGTAAAAACCATTTAAGTACAATAATCGCACCAAGTGTTATTTTTACCCAAGCCTTTGCTACTTCTAGTGTTTTAACCGAAATGCATCAATCTGCAATATTAGTACCCGCTCTACAATCCCATTGGTTAATGATGCACGTAAGTATGATAATATTGGGCTATGCAGCCCTCTTGTGTGGATCATTATTATCAGTAGCTATTTTAGTCATTACATTTCGAGAAGTCATACAAATTGTTGTTTTTACCAATAATTTATATTTTATAAATGAATCATTTTCTTTTGTTGAGATCAAATACATGAATATGAATGAAAGAAACAATGTTTTACGAAAAATTTCTTTTTCTTCTTCTAGAAATTATTACAGGTCTCAATTTATTCAACAATTGGATCGTTGTAGTTATCGTATTATTAGTCTGGGTTTTATCTTTTTAACGATAGGTATTCTTTCAGGAGCAGTATGGGCTAATGAGACATGGGGATCCTATTGGAATTGGGATCCAAAGGAAACTTGGGCCTTTATTACTTGGATCATATTCGCGATTTATTTACATACTAGAAAAAAGAAAAAATGGGAAGGTGTAAATTCTTCAATAGTGGCCTCTATGGGCTTTCTTATAATTTGGATATGTTATTTTGGGATAAATCTATTAGGAATAGGACTACATAGTTATGGTTCATTTACATCTAATTGAATTAAAGTGAGTACAGGACCTGACAAATACAAATACAAATATAGAAAGCATATTGTATAAGTATTATATAAGAAAATGGATTATTATTTTATTAGAATTATATTCTAATTATTTACATATATATTATTATATGTATCTTATATATTTATATTAATATTATTATATATATCTTATATATTCTATATATATATTATTATATATATATTATATATTCTATATATATATTATTATATATATATTATTATATGTATAAGTATATAAATATAAAAAAACTTCCCATAACAAAAATCGTCGAGAACCCTTTAAATCAAGTAATGTAGTGATTCAAGGGGTTCTCACAAACAACAAACATATTCGATTACAATTCAAATTCATTTTTTTTTTAATTAATCCAACGGAAAAAGTTTTTTTTTCATTGTACATAGGTTTTTTTCTCTCTTTTTTTTTTTTTTTTATTCATTTATTTACGAAAACTATCTATAAAAAATTAGATAGAATAGCTTCAACCTTGTCAACTGAAAATGAAAAAATGAAATCCGGATAAAAACCAATACCTATTGTGGGTATAAGGATAGAAATCGAAATAAATAATTCTCGCGGCCCAAAATCAAAAAAATAGGAGTTTGGCATATTAAAAAGCTTGTATCCATAGAACATCTGCCGTAACATAGATAATGAATAAATAGGAGTTAATATCATTCCAATTGCTGTTACAAAAGTAATTAGTATTTTTGTCATTAAAAGATATTTTTGGCTGGTCATTATTCCAAAAAAAACTATCAATTCTGCAACAAAGCCGCTCATGCCCGGTAATGCAAGAGAAGCCATCGATAAGATGCTTAAAACCGTGAATATTTTTGGCATTGGAATAGCCATTCCGCCCATTTCGTCGAGATAAAGAAGACGTAGTCTATCATAACTAGTCCCCGCCAAGAAAAAAAGCGCAGCGCCAATAAATCCATGAGAGATTATTTGTAAAATGGCCCCATTGAGCCCCGTATCGTTTATAGAACCAATTCCTATAATTATGAAACCCATATGAGATACTGAGGAATAAGCTATTCTTTTTTTTAAATTACGTTGACCAAGAGATGTTGAAGCTGCATAGATTATTTGAATTGAACCTAATATCATTAACCAGGGGGAAAATATAGAGTGAGCATGGGGTAATATTTCCATATTAATTCGAACCAATCCATATGCTCCCATTTTTAATAAGATTCCGGCTAAAAGCATACAAGTGCTGTAATGTGCCTCTCCATGGGTGTCTGGTAACCATGTATGTAAGGGTATAATCGGCGATTTGACAGCAAAAGCAATAAGGAATCCCATATAGAGTATTATTTCCAGCGCCACAGGATACGATTGATTAGTTAATGTTTCAAAATTTAATGTTGGTTCATTAGAACCATATAAACCGATACCTAGAATTCCCATTAATAAAAAAAGAGAACTTCCCGCAGTGTACAAAATAAACTTTGTAGCTGAATACAAACGTTTCTTTCCCCCCCACATGGATAAAAGCAGATAAACAGGAATTAATTCTAATTCCCACATGATGAAAAAAAGTAAAATGTCTCGAGAAGAAAATAGTCCTATTTGACCGCTATACATTGCTAACATGAGGAAATGGAATAATCGGGATTCTCGAGTAACCGGCTGAGCCGCTAAAGTAGCTAAAGTGGTGATAAATCCCGTCAGTAAAATAGGCCCTATGGACAGTCCATCTATTCCGAATCTCCAGTAAAAATCAAAAAAATTGATCCATTTATAATTCTCCGTCAGTTGAATTAATGAATCATCTAATTGGAAATGATAACAAAATGCATAGGTCGTTAGAAGGAGATCGATTAAACATATACAAATCGTATACAACTTAATTACCTTATTTCCTCTATGAGGAAATAAGAAGATTAAGGAACCCCCGGCTATTGGTAAAACTACAACTATTGTTAACCAAGGAAAATAATTCATGATAAAAATAAGATACACTTGGGCCAGAAACACCCGCGCTCAAAATAGAAAATTTTATAAAATTTTCTATTTTGAGCGCGGGTGTTTGGCAGTAAAAAAACGTATTCGTGTGGTGTTTTTTGAAACGTATCAATAAGCTAGACCCATGCTTCGAGTTGTTTCATGCCATAAATAAACTCGAACACTTAAGAAATCCGTCGGACAGGCGGATTCACACCTCTTACAACCAACACAGTCCTCTGTTCTTGGGGCAGAAGCGATTTGCTTAGCTTTACATCCGTCCCAAGGTATCATTTCTAATACATCGGTAGGGCAGGCTCGGACACATTGAGTACATCCTATACATGTATCATAAATCTTTACTGAATGTGACATTGGATCTATAGTAATTTTTGAACATCAAAAATTGAAAATTTTCGATCTAGTAAACTCGTAAATGAATCAAATATTTAGACACCAGATGAATCAATGATTTATCAGAATTTTGCTAATCAAAATCGACTTCTGAATCAATTCATAAGAAGAGAAGAGGACTAAAATACTTTGATTTCTTGCGGTTTCACAAACAAGATCATAAGTTATGTAGCATAATGCTGATTTTTGAATCGATGAATATTACACTATTCTAGTTTTTATGATTAATTATGATTAATACTATTTATTCAACAAATTCGACTGATTGATACGAGTTGATTTTCTGTTACGATAAATTGAGGAAACAATAGCCGGTCCAATAGCTGCTTCAGCAGCTGCAATAGCTATAACAAAAATTGAAAAAATATTTCCTTTTAATTGGCGACTATCAAAAAAATCAGAAAAGGTTATAAGATTTATATTAACTGCATTCAGTATAAGTTCAAGACACATAAGGGCTCTAACCATATTTCGGCTCGTGATCAATCCATAGATACCGATAGAAAATAAATAGGCACTCAAAACAAGTACATGTTCGATCATCATTGACCAACTCCTTATCAATTTCAATTCATTTCAATATGAACATGAAGAACAATTCAACGGATTCGATTGACTAAAGAATATAACAAGTCTGGAATAAAAGAATATATTGGCAATAAAAAAAATGGATTTTCTGCATAAGCACTCTTTCACGTTCACATAGAATTCAATGGAAATAAATGTGAGAAAAAAGAACAAAATGGAATTTGGATTTATATTGCTAGTTCGAAATTTTTCTTACTGTCGAGCCACGACAATTGCACCTATCAAAGCAGCTAAAAGAATTATTGAAATGAGTTCAAATGGAAGAAAGAAATCTGTTGATAAATGAATTCCAATTTGTTGACTAGTACTTATCAAATCTTGCTCTATAATCTGATTTGGTCTTGTAGTCCAAATAATCCCGTACCACGATGTATCTGGAATAGTAGTTATTAGTGAAACAAAAATACTTGTACAAACCATCAAAGTAATTCCATCCCCAACAGTCCAAAGATGAAAATCTTGGTAATATTCTGAACCATTCATGAACATCACAGCAAATATGATTAAAACGTTTATAGCTCCCACGTAAATAAGTAGCTGTGCTGCAGCTACAAAATGGGAGTTTGATAAAAAATAGAATAAAGATATACAAACAAGAACCAGTCCCAACGAAAAAGCAGAAAAAATTGGGTTGGTAAGTAATACTACTCCTAGACTTCCTAATACAAGACCTGATCCCAGAAACACTAAAAGAAAATCATGTAGCGGTTCAGGCAAATCCATTATATGTAAAAAAAAAGATAAATAAATCGAAATTTCATGACCATATTGATACGACCAGGAAAAAATTTGATATACTTCTATACAAAATTTACTAAATTTCTTTCCGCATTAAATTAAATCAAATACAAAGAAGTATGAATTGATATAGGTACAGTTATAGGACCAATGTTATTCCTTTCTTTATACGAAATACGAAAGGAGTAGTTCAAAACTATACGAAACTATACTAAAACGGAACTATAAAACTAAACTATATATATTTATTTATAGAATGTATTATTTATATAATGTATTAAATCTATTTCTATAATATAGAGTATTTCTAATATCTAAATTAATATAGAAATTATATTCTATATATATATAGAATTATTATATATATAATTTAATATATATATAATTTCTATATAATTTATTCATTTAGAATATTTTTTTTATTTAAAAAATTTAGATTATTCTATTTTTTTTTTTTTCTATATTATATAGTATGATATATAGAATTTGATTTATATAATTGTCTTTTTTATAATTTTTTTTTATAAATATAAAGAATTTGATTTTATTTGAATTGTTCGAATTGTATAATCATCAATTACTGACATTGGTAAACGACCCAAAGCAATTTGATTATAATTCAATTCGTGACGATCATAAGTCGAAAGTTCATATTCTTCAGTCATTGATAAACAATTTGTTGGACAATACTCAACACAGTTACCACAAAATATACAGATTCCGAAATCAATACTGTAATTAAGCAATCGTTTCTTTCGAATATCAGTTTCCAGCTTCCAATCAACAATGGGTAGATCTATAGGACAGACACGAACGCATACTTCACAAGCAATGCATTTATCAAATTCAAAATGGATTCGACCTCGGAAACGTTCTGATGTTATTAATTTTTCATAAGGATATTGAATAGTTACAGGTAAACGATTTGCGTGGGATAAGGTAATCATGAAACTTTGACCAATGTACCTTGCAGCTCGGACTGTTTGTTGACCATAATTCATGAACCCAGTTACCATAAGGAACATATCGTGAATATTTATGACTATTTTGGTTTTGTTTTTTTCTCTTGTTTGAGACAAGTTATGAATCTAAATATATAAGATCAATCTTTTACAGTGAAAACAGTTGAGACGAAGTTGTTAATAATAGATTACCTAGAGAAATAGGTAAAAGAAACTTCCACCCAAGATTTAATAATTGGTCCATTCTTAGCCTAGGCAAAGTCCATCTTGTTGTGATAGAAACGAACAAGAACAAATAAGTTTTAGCAAGTATAGTAAAGATACTAATTGTAGTTCCAAAAACTCCATATACTTTATTTATTTCAAAAAACTCAGAAACGAATATGTACGGAATAGAGATATTCGAACCACCCAAGTAAAGAACTGTTACAAATAATGAAGAAATTAATAGGTTTAAATAGGAAGCAACGTAAAATAAACCAAATTTTATACCCGAATATTCGGTTTGATAACCCGCTACTAATTCTTCTTCCGCTTCTGGTAAATCAAAAGGTAATCTTTCACATTCTGCTAGGGAAGAAATTAGAAAAACGAAGAAACCTATAGGTTGACGCCACAAATTCAATCCCCAAAAACCATATTTTGATTGCGAATTTACTATATCAACTGTACTTAAACTGTTAGATAATCCTAGTCGGTGATACCATATACTGCTCCCATCGCTATTACAGAACCGTACATGAGATTTTCACCTCATACGGCTCCTCGAAAGCCTTAAATAAATCTAAGTACCGGGCCGATTATTTATCTTTTGATATATCCCTAAGATATATAAGATTCAAATCTATCGGACGGTTCTGAATTAGACCAATTGAATTCTGTCTGTTCTAATAAAAAAATGAAATAAAAAAGAGAAATCCATTTTATTTAAATAAAAAATATAAAAGGTACTTCTGAATTGATCTCATCCCTTAAAAATCAAAATTCGAATTTGTTGAGTAATAACTTAATTTTTCAATAAAATACTCTTTTATAATTATCAACAACCCCCTGTCGTTTTCGATTACGAAAAATAATTATATACATTAGTTTCTAAATTATGACATGAATTCGATCTCCATGAATATGGATATAAGAAAGAAAAAAAGAAAAAGAAGATCGCTTTTTCTTTTTTTCGTTCCTATTCTTCTTTTTTGTGCAACTAAAAAAGGGACTTCAAAAAAATTAAAGGATTATTTCGTTCCCGATAGTCATTTATTTAATCAGTGGATAGGAGCATACTCTGAATCGAAATTGTGGGGAGTACTGCCAGATTTTTTCTACCAACTAAAAGCCCCAATTAGTATTCTTTTTCTATTTCTATTATGCGTAAATGCCCTTTTGGATAATTTACATAATCTGCGTTACTAATCCTTTGTGTATCTTGGTGTTTCTAACCATCCACTCATTTTTTTTATTAACCCCTTATTCTTATTTATGTTAATACATGTATGAAAGTTCATACAAACGGTAGCGAAAATTCAATAAGGTTGGTCTTTTAAGCCCGCTTCAAGACAGGATGACTAATCCACCCAATCTTGGGGTAAACGAATGGACTCTTCTGCTTATAATTTTTTTTTTTCACTTAATTCTTATACATAGAAAATGAGACTCAATATTTTTACTGCAATTTCAAATCATCACACTATATATATATTGAATATAGTATTAATAAATTCGATTCAATAGAAGCTGTTTTATTTCACTCAAATAACTATCTGATTTAGTTCTTCCATCCGAAAATTGCGAATAATAATAATGAAAATGAGGATATATATTCAATTTATTCTACCCCTTTCCTATAAAGTCCTACAAAAAAAGGAGCATAGCAATAGCATCGAAAAGTTTCTGTCTCAACGAATCGCACGTAGAGATATTGATAACACACATAGAGTTAATGGAATTTCATAACTAATCGATTGAGCAGCAGCTCGTAGACCACCTAAAAAGGAATATTTATTATTTGACCCATATCCTGACATAAGAAGTCCAATGGGAGCAATGCTCGAAATAGCAATCCATAAAAAAACACCGATATTGATATCAGATAAAACAAAGTTATAACTAAAAGGAATTACTGAATAGCTTATTAGAATAGATATGACTGATATGGATGGTCCGATACTGAATAAACGAATATCTCCCCTAGATGGAATAAGATTCTCTTTGAAAAGTAGTTTTGTTCCATCTGCTAGAGCTTGAAGAATTCCCAAAGGACCGGCGTATTCAGGTCCAATACGCTGTTGTATACCTGCGGATATTTCTCTTTCTAACCATACAATTGCTAGTACACTTATTGTGATTCCCAATATAAGAGTAAAAATAGGGGAAAGTACCCATAGAATTCCATAGACCTCTTTTAAATATTCCAATCTGGAAAAAGAATTGAGATCTTGTACTTCTGTTGTATCAATTATCATTTCAACGATCAACTTCTCCCATAATGATATCTATACTACCTAGTATTGTCATAATATCGGCCAATTTCATTCTTTTAACTAATTGAGGAAGAATTTGCAAATTGATAAAGCCCGGTGGACGAATTTTCCATCTCCAAGGAAAACCACTCTGATCCCCTATTAGAAAAATTCCTAATTCTCCCTTTGGAGCTTCAACTCTTACATAAAGTTCTTGTTTCGACAATTCAAAAGTCGGAGACGGTTTCTTACTAATGAATCGATATTCAAAATCATTCCATTCTGGTTCCTTTTCTCTATCAAAGCAGCGGATTTCTAAATTCTCATATGGACCCCCCGGAATTCCTTCCAAAGCCTGTTGAATAATTTTTAGAGATTCCATCATTTCACCAATTCGAACTAAATAACGAGCTAATGAATCTCCTTCTTTTTGCCATTGAACTTTCCAATCAAATTCCCCGTAACACTCATAATTATCAACTTTACGTAGATCCCATTGGATTCCGGAAGCTCGAAGCATCGGTCCCGACAAACCCCAATTTATTACTTCCTCTCCACCAACAATACCTGTTCCTTCAACCCGTTCTAAAAAAATAGGATTTCGCGTAATAAGTTTTTGATATTCAGCAACCCCTGTTAAAAAATAATCGCAGAAATCCAAACATTTATCTATCCAACCATGAGGTAGATCAACCGCTACTCCCCCGATACGAAAAAAATTGTGCATCATTCTCATACCTGTCGCAGCTTCGAATAGATCATATATTAATTCTCTTTCTCTGAAAATATAGAAGAAAGGGGTTTGTGCACCAATATCTGCCATAAAAGGTCCGAGCCATAGTAGGTGAGAAGCTATACGACTCAACTCCAACATAATGACTCGGATATAGCTGGCTCTTTTAGGTACTTGAATATTTCCCAACTGTTCCGGTCCTTTTACGGTTATTGCTTCTGTGAACATAGTAGCTAAATAATCCCAACGTGTTACATAAGGAAGATATTGTATAATGGTTCGGTTTTCCGCAATTTTTTCCATCCCTCTATGTAAATAACCCAATATTGGTTCACAATCAATAACATCCTCACCATCCAGAGTAACAATAAGTCGAAGAACACCATGCATTGATGGGTGGTGAGGGCCCATATTGACTATCATGAGGTCTTTTCTTGTAGCTGGGACATTCATAGGTTTTTCCTCGATTCATTCTTCTATGAATTGCTTAAAACAAAAAAAATAAGTTCATCAAAATTCAAGATCTAATAAATCGAATAATTCAAAACGACTCTTCAAATTAACGAATTTCTGACTCCCGAATATCCAACTGATTTATTAATTTTTTATAATGTATTCCATTTCTTTTTGACAAATAAGACAGTAGTCGTTTCCGTTTTCCCAGAATTTTACGTAAACCTCTTTGAGATAAATAGTCTTTTCGGTGCAATTCAAAATGTGAAGTAAGTCTTCGTATCTTATTGGTGAAATTAAATACTTGAAATTCAACCGATCCCGGGTTTTCTTCTTTTTTTTCTTGTGAAATAACCGGTATAAATGAATTTTTTCTCATAAAATGAAAACTTTCCTCTCCCACTTTTTTATAGATATTTTTATTGATCAGTAATAGTAATGACACGAATTTTGAATTTTGTATATACAAAAATCTGAACTTCCTTAAGAATTCCGGATTTTTTTTTCAAATCAAATTAATTATTAATCAATCCAATTCAAATATGTATAAAAAAAATACTATATTTATGCACTCAAAAAATAAAGAATTGTAGACTTAAAAAAAAAAAGAAGACGATTTTGTTGATTCATTTTTAGATCTAATGGGTACATAGTATCAATGCCTCAGAATAGAAGTTAACACAATGTGTGTGTGCATTTCTGTGTGTATCCATTTGTCTTCGCATTCCGGATATGTTACGGTAAATAGACGAAGAAAATGTAGATTAACAAATTTTCAATCGCGGATACATATGTATCCTTATTATACTGAAATGGCTTCCATTATTGGTATCAAACCAATAGCGATTCATACAAGCTAAATCTTCTAATCGATAATTTGGCCAAAGAAATAATTTCAAATTCATTAGTTTTTTTTTATCTCTATCAAGATCTTTTTGTTTAGCCAAAACTTGACAACAATTATTGACTTTATTCTCATTGTAAAATGTTCTGTTTATATGCACACTCTTTCTATTCCTAGTATTGAAACAAATTAGAATTCTCAATTCTCTACGACGTCTAGCGGATAAAATATTTTCAGGAACAAGCAAATCAGAATGATTTTTTTCTTTATTTTTTCTTATCTTTTTATCTCTTGTTCTTTTAATGGATTTATCAAAATTCTTCTTATCAACATAGCTTTTTTCTGGGTATCTTTGATTAATTTGGCGCTTACTCTTATGAATCAACGAAAGGCCTATGGTTTCATACATAATAAATTGTTCATCGTTTTTTATAAACAGACGAACTGGTTCGATAATCAATATTCCCCTTTTCATCAATTCTTTTTTTTTCCTCAATCCTATAAGAGTTAAACCCTTCTGATTCTGAATCAGAATCATCATAATATCTAGACTTAGTTCTCCTCTTTGAATAGAGGTTATAGTAATTTCTTTTAGATTTCTCAATCTAATTAGGAAACAGTATACTTTGACATTATTCATTGTTCTTTGATTTAAGGAGCCCTTCCAGTTCAATTGAAAACCAAAATACTTTTTTAGTAAGAAATTAAGTTCTACCTCTATATTGCTCTTGTATTTCTTTTTCTTTATACCCTTACCCTTTTTCCTGTCCGATCCTGCATAATCTTCTTCAATATATTTTTCTTGGTTTGAGAGAGATGATTCGACAGAGTCTACTTGACCCGCGTATTCTGTTTTTGCTCGATTTCGAGTCTCTAACTCGAATTCAAGAGATTTTTTTTTTTTTGATGGTCTAAAAATATCTATTATTTTTTTCTTTCCAATAATGTTTTTATTTTCACTAACAATTTTATTTATATTAAAATTGAAAAAAAGTAATTGGATTGGTATGATCCATGGGTTACTCGTATATGCATTATAAAATATGACAAATTTTGAAAAGAACCAAAATTCCAAATTCGATATTGTTAGTATTTCTACATTCATTCCCATCCAATCAAAATACTTTCTATCCAGATTTTTTTCCATATCTATAATATCATCTTCTTCTATATAATTTTTGATAGAGGTATTATCCGTTATATCAAATAATTTTGGTTTATGCGTGTTGTAATTATAAGAAATCGCTTGCTTTTTATTTGCTTGGAATGGTGATCTATATCCATAAAAATATGAGTCCTTCTTATCTGAATAATTAATAGATTTATATGATAAAAGATCATATAAATATTGTTTTTTTATTTTTTTTTTTGTTAATGAGTCTACTTTTTGTTTTTTGTAAGGAATCAAAAGAATTAATTGGGTTTTTTCATATGAATCACATTTGGTTAAATCTTTATTTTGAGACACACGACGTTTATTGATTCTATTTCTCCATTTTTTTGGTACTAATCTAGACCATCTGTTCTGAGATAAATCATATTGATAATGACCTTTTAACCAATTTGTCCATTGATTCATTACAGAATCGGGAAGGTCTTTATGTCTTAATTTGGAATGAAATATTTCTTGTATTCTAAAAAAATAATCATTCTTAAGAAAAAAAGATCTTCCATCATATTCAAAAACGGATCTTAACTTATACTTATATACGTTAATAACTTGAGTTTGTGATAATTTATACAATACATATGCCTGTGACAAAGAGAACAAATAGGACAAAGAGGATATGTCACAATAATTCTGTGAATTCGTATTCCGAATATTATAATAAGATTTTTTTATAATCGAAATAAAGTGAATTATACTTTGATTTGTTTTATTAGTTCTTTTTGCATTTGCTTCATTAGTGTAAATGGACTTTTTTATAATCTTTTTTGTTGATTCAAGAAAAAGTTGTACATTGATCCTAGGAATACTAATGATATATAGAAAGATATCTATGTATCTCCTTTCTATGCAAAATTTTAAAAAAGAATGCGATTTACGGACTAATCGAACATTTCTTCTTTGTAATATCTGACAAATATTTTTTTGTAATTCTAATCTTTTAGCGTCATAAGTTGTTTTGTTCGAACTAATATTAATCTCTGAAGTTATAAACCCCCTTTTCTTTTCTTTTGTCATTTTTTCTATTTGCTTTTTGATTGTCTTTGTTTTAGCATTCAGATCTTTTATTTTTTTTTCTGTCAATGAATAATTTGTCCAATTAATAGATTGAATTCGAATGGGTGATTCGTAAATAATTGGATTATTCTTACTGATTGTTGAACCTTTTTGGTTTTTCTTCAATTCATATATTTTTTTGAATCTAAATAGAAATAAAGAATTTGGGAGTTGTTTTATTTTTTCGTTTAGAAATAGAATACTTTTGAGAATACTCTTGATGATCCATTTTGCCCTTTCTTTTGATACATTTAGAAAAAATTTTCTTCCTTCATTTAAAAATTTTAGAACTATAAATTCTTTTTTTTTCAAATTTTTCATTTTTTTTTTTAGTTCTTTCAAAATGGGATCAAAAAATGAAAGTCGATTTCGGGGATAACTAGAAAAGGGCAATTCGACTTCCATTCCCGAAATTGTTAAAAAGCAAAAGTCCTTTTTTTTCGTTTTTTGGGGGGGAGGGGCCTTTTCCCTTTCAGTGGATCGTAGCTTAGATCTGTGCCAAGGTTTCAGACGAAAAGGAAATAAGATCTTTATCTGAATACCGTCTGTTAGCCATTTTTTTGGAAATTCTGTTTCGGAGAATTGAACGCCATTATAGGTGCATTTGATATACATTTCTCTATTCCAATCTCTAAAATCTTCAGACCATTCGGGAAATTGAAATAATAATATACGAACGATATTTTTAGTTATTATCAATGAAGGTAATAGAATATATTTTCTAAGAATCGATTGGGTTATTAATAAAGAACCTCTTATTACTTGACCAAATATAATGCTATCCCAGGCTTCTCCTATTTCTATACGTCTCTTTTCCTCATTTTCATTTTTTTTTTTTTTGCCCTCCTGTTTTTTCTCACTTTGTTTTGTCTTTTCTTCCGTATAATCTGACAATTTTAATTCTGTCTTTTTCGGTATCCAATTTCTGAATAAAAAAAATATTTTCATTGGCTCAAAAATATCAAAAGAAAAGAACGAGGATTGCTCAATTTTATCCAAAAAAAGAGGCGAATGCACACTTGTTTGAAAGAGTTTCCAAGTAACTGTTTTACGCCTTTGAGCGCGTATAGATCCTTTGATTATATCTCGCCGAAAATCCGGTTGTTGTGAATAACGTATTAAAACCAATTCTTTTTTTTTTTTTTCAGTATTATCAGTATTCTTAGTATCACTATAAGGATCGTCACTCTGTGAGTTATGAGTCTGTGACTTATTAGTAAAAATCACTACACGTTTGGCTTTTCTGGAACGAATCTCATAATTCTCTGCTTTTTTTTTCTTCATTTTTTCCAATTCGTCGATTAATTTATATGACCATCGAGGAACTTTTTTACTTATTTCTTTTATTCCAATACATTTTTTTCTAATTACAATTCTTTTATCGTTCATATCAGTTCTAATTGCATTGAATAAGAATTTGTTTTTTTTTTTTTTTTCTTCGGAATCCGTTTTTATTTGTTCATGTTCTGGATAATTAATATTACTATTCATATTAAGAAGGATACCATGAATTTTATTTATCCAAATGTAATTTTTTGTGTAAGTTTCATTTTTGATTGGGGATGAAAAATATTTTTTGATTAGCCCACGACAAGATCCGTTCAAGAAAGGATCATATATTTTATATAAGTATTTTGTTTTAGTCTCATCATTACGCAATCGAATTCGTTTTTCTAATAGATCAAGAAGAAGAAATTCCTTATCTAGAACTTTTACCCTATTTATAAATTCATTACTCAATTTCTTTCTTTTTTTTTCATTAGTAGAGCT